CTGAACGAGTCGCACATACACCCTAGTACATGTTCCTCGACGCTGAGGACATCCTCTAAGAGCGGGAGATTTTGTAACATTTCTTATTGGCTGTCTTGTGTTTCTAATAAGTTGTTTAATAGTTGGCATGTCGTATGTATATATATGTATATATAGAATAAAATGGGTTGGTTTAGATCGATCTTAACCTGATGATTGATCATCATGAATTATTTCTATTTAATATCAAATCACAGAAAATTTGAATTATGGTTTGAAATAAAATGGATTTATACGAAATCCCCAGTATTTTCATTTTCGACCGCTACAAGATCAACAATGCCATGAGCTTGGGCTTCTGTTGCTGACAGAAAAACATCCCTTTCCATATCCTCGGATACAACCCATAAAGGGTTGCCCGTTCTTTGTACATAAACCTTTGTTAGGGTTTCGCGAAGTTTCAGCAGTTCTTCCGCTTCCAGGATAAATTCCCCTGCTTGCGCCTCATAAAAAGAACTAGCAGGTTGGTGAATCATAACCCTGATGATATTGATATAACATCATGAACGGTTCTTCTATCTCGCATGATTGGGCTAAACTAAAGTAGGGGATAAAAAAATAACAAGAAAAAAAAAATAAAATAGAATTGAACAACCGTACAGGCATCTTTTGTTCATTGCATACGGCTCTGCAATGGAATTTACTTTTTCTTCTCTTCTATTCTATCGAAGAAAGAAATGGAATCCATCTAATCCAGATCGTTGAATGATCCATTTACCACCCTTCCTTTCGTAGAAGTAAAAAAGAATACTATGATGGTTCTGTTACTTTATATATTTATCTCGTCTGTGATTTAGCAATCCCAAAGTTTCTTTTTGATATGATCAAATAAGTAAAAAATGATCTTTTTTTTTTTCATTTTCGTACTCTTTCTTTCATAGCATAAGTATCAGAAAGAGACTTCTGGTGTGGAAGAAAAATGGTTTGTGACGCTGAAATGTACTCCCGACACATAAGATCAAATCGGAAATAACCCTTATTTCATACTACTATCTCGATACAAAATCTCATGTTATGAAAAAACAATAAAGGTTTGTTAATATCGAACTCGAAGTGCCATGCTATTATTACTTATAATTTTCTTTTATAATCAATATGGCGAAGGCATAGTCTTCTTTTTTTTTTTCAATCAAATAAAAACTCATTGGCGCCAAGCGTGAGGGAATGCTAGACGTTTGGTAATTTCTCCTCCGACCAGAATAAAAGATCCCATTGACGCGGCTAATCCCATGCATATTGTATGCACATCAGGTGGCACAAATTGCATAGTATCATAAATGGCTATTCCTGGTATTACCCATCCGCCGGGAGAGTTTATAAACAAATAAAGATCCTTAGTATCATCTTCTATACTGAGATATACCATGAGACCAACAAGTTGATTCGAGATCTCGCTATCAACCTCTTGGCCTAAAAAAAGTAATCTTTCTCGATAAAGTCGGTTGATTAGGACAAAATTGTATCTCTTAGGACAAAATTGCATCCCTTAGGAACCGTACGTGCACCTTTGGATGCATACGGTTCAAAAAAAATTGCGAAAAAAAAAAAAAAAGAATCAATGTGTCGATTCCTGTTTTATTTCTTTTTTTTTTTATGTAACAGGTTTTTTTAATGAAAGGTCTTCTATTAAAAAAAACGAGATGAGTTTTGGCTCCCTTCCCTCTAAAAAAAAAGAGATTACTGAACTTATTAAACTAACCTATCATTGATGTATTGTTTCATCGATATTAAAATCACGATGTCATTGTCTTGTTCCTGAATGGGCCCTTTCAATTCTTTTAGGTTCATGGTCTACCCCGGGAAAAGATCTGTCCGAATTCTATTTGCACATATAGTACAAATGGTCTCAGTACCATTTTTTTGTTATGACTTCTTTTTTTTTTTATTAATTTCGTGTCTTGCTTTCCCAAAACTATTTGATGTATTCATCATACTATTCCGTTGGTCGGCAATTTGGGATCACTGCTATAGTAATAGTAGGTATAAAGTAATAGTAGGTATAAGAATCATTTATGATACAAGTGGTAATCATACATATATTATATTAACAATTTGTTATCGATTTGGTATTTTCTGAACGGAGCCTGGATACTTTATTTTATCAGTCCAAGTAAACCATAAATTCTTCTAAATTGATAATATTGATCCCCAATATAAAAATAAAATAAATTGATCTAATTGCACTTCACGCTCCGAATGATTGATTGATGCTTCACTCAATACAATATCTCTTGGGCGAAACAGAGGATATCTCGATCAGGGGAGAGAACGGGTAAATCCCATATGACCCAATATGTCTGACAAGTCGCACTATACGTCAACCCAAACCGCATCTTCCTCTCCAGGACTCCGAAAAGGTACTTTTGGAACACCAATGGGCATTAAATTAAAGAAAAAAATTTAGTACTATACTTCACTTTAATATGGAAACGTAACAATCAATGGTTTATTGTCTTCATCCCTTTTTTCTCTTTATTCTATTTGATACATAGATTGGAAAGTTTATAGAGTAAGACAGAATGAATAAAGAAAAAATTTGAACGAAGAAATAGATCGTTCGAATGATAAACAAGTATCTATCCATTCGTTCCCCAAAAATGGGACCAATCCTCCCATTGCGTATTGGTACTTATCGGGTATAGAATAGATCTGCTTCTCTTTGTTCTTACGAACAAAATTGTTCCGTTATTTTCAATGGAATAAATATTAATCCTTTCTGATACAGAATCTACTGAAAAGGTTAGGTACATAGTATATATAGTCTTTTCCAATGCGATAAAATAAAGTGACATAGTGTCTATTTTTCTTTGATAAAGAGGTATTTCCATGGGTTTGCCTTGGTATCGTGTTCATACTGTCGTATTGAATGATCCCGGTCGATTGCTTTCTGTTCATATAATGCATACAGCTCTAGTTTCTGGTTGGGCTGGTTCGATGGCTTTATACGAATTAGCGGTTTTTGATCCCTCTGATCCCGTTCTTGATCCAATGTGGAGACAAGGTATGTTCGTTATACCCTTCATGACTCGTTTAGGAATAACCAATTCGTGGGGTGGTTGGAGTATTTCAGGAGGAACTATAACAAATCCGGGTATTTGGAGTTATGAAGGTGTGGCAGGGGCACATATAGTGTTTTCCGGCTTGTGCTTCTTGGCAGCTATCTGGCATTGGGTATATTGGGACCTAGAAATATTCTGTGATGAACGTACGGGAAAACCTTCTTTGGATTTGCCCAAGATCTTTGGAATTCATTTATTTCTCTCAGGGGTAGCTTGCTTTGGCTTTGGCGCATTTCATGTAACAGGTTTGTATGGTCCTGGAATATGGGTGTCCGACCCTTATGGACTAACTGGAAAAGTACAATCTGTAAATCCAGCGTGGGGCGCGGAAGGTTTTGATCCTTTTGTTCCGGGAGGAATAGCCTCTCATCATATTGCAGCGGGTACATTGGGCATATTAGCAGGCCTATTCCATCTTAGTGTCCGTCCGCCTCAACGTCTATACAAAGGATTACGTATGGGCAATATTGAAACTGTACTTTCCAGTAGTATCGCTGCTGTTTTTTTTGCAGCTTTTGTTGTTGCTGGAACTATGTGGTATGGTTCAGCAACTACCCCAATCGAATTATTTGGTCCTACTCGTTATCAGTGGGATCAGGGATACTTTCAGCAAGAAATATATCGAAGAGTTAGTGCCGGGCTAGCCGAAAATCTTAGTTTATCGGAAGCTTGGTCTAAAATTCCCGAAAAATTAGCTTTTTATGATTATATTGGTAATAATCCGGCAAAAGGGGGATTATTCAGAGCAGGCTCAATGGACAATGGGGATGGAATTGCTGTTGGATGGTTAGGACACCCCGTCTTTAGAGATAAAGAAGGGCGCGAGCTTTTTGTACGTCGTATGCCTACTTTTTTTGAAACATTTCCGGTAGTTTTGGTAGATGAAGACGGAATTGTGAGAGCTGATGTTCCTTTTAGAAGGGCGGAATCAAAGTATAGTGTTGACCAAGTAGGTGTTACTGTTGAGTTCTATGGTGGCGAACTTAATGGAGTAAGTTATTCTGATCCTGCTACTGTGAAAAAATATGCTAGACGTGCCCAATTAGGTGAAATTTTTGAATTAGATCGGGCTACTTTGAAATCCGATGGTGTTTTTCGTAGCAGTCCAAGGGGTTGGTTCACTTTTGGGCATGCTACGTTTGCTTTGCTCTTCTTTTTCGGACACATTTGGCATGGCGCTAGAACCTTGTTCAGAGATGTTTTTGCTGGTATTGATCCAGATTTGGATGCTCAAGTGGAATTTGGAACATTCCAAAAAATTGGAGATCCAACTACAAGGAGACAAGTAGTCTGATACGACATTGTTGTGGTATCTTTCGCCTCTATTTTTTTTTGATTTGACATCGGGTATCAGAGAAATCTTGACTTGAATCACCATTTTTTCTTTGCCTTTTTTCTTTCTTTATATGATATGGTAAATGATCCCAAATGAATAGGTGTGGAAGCTATAATTGTAAACCACGATCGAATCCATGGAAGCATTGGTTTATACATTCCTTTTAGTCTCGACTTTAGGGATAATTTTTTTCGCTATCTTTTTTCGAGAACCGCCTAAGGTTCCGACTAAAAAAATGAAATAACTTTATAATTTAATTGAAGTAATGAGCCTCCCAATATGGGAGGCTCATTACTTCAACTAGTCCCCGTGTTCTTCGAATGGATCTCTTAGTTGTTGAGAGGGTTGCCCAAAAGCGGTATATAAGGCGTACCCAGTAAAGCTTACAAGTAAACCAGATATGGAGATGGCGACTAGGGTTGCTGTTTCCATTTTTAGATAATTTCAAGATCACAATGGATCTACGATAAGATCGTTTATTTACAACTACACCGGAATAGTATACAAAGTCAACAGATCTCAACCAATCGTTAAATAGGATTTATGGCTACACAAACCGTTGAGGATAGTTCTAGATCTGGGCCAAGACGAACTACTGTAGGGGATTTATTGAAACCATTGAATTCGGAATATGGTAAAGTAGCTCCGGGATGGGGGACTACACCACTTATGGGGGTCGCAATGGCTCTATTTGCGATATTCCTATCTATTATTTTGGAAATTTATAATTCTTCCGTTTTACTGGATGGAATTTCAATGAGTTAGGTTTATAAGAACTATGAAGTCCTAGTCTTTCAATCAAAGAAAAAATTACTTTAGACTTGGATTTCTAGACCATTCTATTCTGGTAGTTCGACCGTGGAATTTATTTGTTTCGGTATTTGCGGAATATGAGTGTGTGACTTGTTATAATTGATCCTATTGATAATACATAGAATGGACCTGTTATCTCTATCAAGATGATTCTACCTCGTCGGATATTTATTCTAGTATCTGGAGCACGGAATATATAGAATAGATCAAGAAAAGAAATATTTGAACTATGATTCATACCTACTATTTATTCAGACCTCGCAACCGGACTCAAAAAAAAATTCAAATAGGTATTTCCTAAATCAAACGAATTTTATTCCTTCAGATTTATTTTGACCGAAGGATAACTCTTTCTCTAGATTTTGTTGAGTCATTACATCCATTCATTCAATAAGTGATCATCAAAGGTTCTTACTCAGAGAACCTTTGGGTTTAGCTTGAGGCTAAATCATCGTGGTTCTAGTATGAATCTGAGGTTTCAATTGATTCATAGGGTCTCAACAAGAGAATTCCTATCAATAGTAAAACAAGAGTAAATCCGCAGTACGCACAAAAAAAAAAACAATAAATCAAATAACAAATAAAAAATAGGGAAGAGAAGGTTCAAGAGGCCTGTAACGATCAACATAAAGAAAGACAGATGAGCCAACTTGATATTTTTTGGCATTATCATCACAAAGAAGAGATTCCGGATTTTTGTTACTTCGTATCTTCGAGGCAAATCGAATCAAGCGGATAATGAAGTTTTGAACTTTCTATTATATATCCGTTGAAATCAGTATTTGTGTGTTTCCGCTTGAGCCGTACGAGATGAAATTCTCATATACGGTTCTCAGAGGGGGAGTTCTATTGGGTTACCTATCTCAATAAAGTATATGATTGGTTTGAGGAACGTCTTGAGATTCAGGCGATTGCGGACGATATAACTAGTAAATATGTTCCTCCTCATGTCAACATATTTTATTGTTTAGGGGGGATCACACTTACTTGTTTTCTAGTACAAGTAGCTACGGGTTTTGCTATGACTTTTTACTATCGTCCAACCGTTACAGAGGCTTTTTACTCTGTTCAATACATAATGACTGAGGCCAACTTCGGTTGGTTAATCCGATCAGTTCATCGATGGTCAGCAAGTATGATGGTTCTCATGATGATCCTGCACGTATTTCGTGTGTATCTCACGGGTGGATTTAAAAAACCTCGCGAATTAACTTGGGTTACAGGTGTGGTTTTGGCTGTATTGACTGCATCTTTTGGTGTAACTGGTTATTCCTTACCTCGGGACCAAATTGGTTATTGGGCAGTAAAAATCGTAACAGGCGTACCCGAAGCTATTCCTGTAATAGGATCGCCTTTAGTAGAGTTATTACGTGGAAGTGCTAGTGTGGGCCAATCCACTTTGACTCGTTTTTATAGTTTACACACTTTTGTATTGCCTCTCCTTACTGCCGTATTTATGTTAATGCACTTTCCAATGATACGTAAGCAAGGTATTTCCGGTCCTTTATAGAGAAGACATATCATAGATATTTGTAATTGATCATATATCGGGAAGGACAATAGTATTTCATTGCTACAAATATGGATTATTGAAAAAATAAGACATGTTTTTTGGATACTTCTCTTCAACTCGGAAGTATTGTATTCCTTATTTGATACGAATAGTTGAAGTGGATTTTCCGAAGAGAGGATGGATTATGGGAGTGTGTGACTTGAACTATTGATTTGGCCATGCAGATATATGATTTTATCGCCACGTTGGAATTCACAACCAAATGTGTCTCCGCATCCAACCAAAACGTAAGTCCCCTACGTAGCAGAGGATAGGCCGGTTCGCTTGAGGAGAATATTTTCTATGATCATACCCGAATCATGTCATCCACGAACAGGCTCCGTAAGATCCGTAGAATAGAATAAGTGATGTGGCATGATCCAATGTTCTATCTATTCCACTTAACTTATTTATTATAGTGTGGAAATGCATTCATTTCCTTTGCATCGATTCCAATCTATGATACTATCGGAGTGAAAGAAGGGATCTAAGGAAGAACAGAGGCTAGACTTTATTAGTAACAAGTAAATACTTTTTACGTAAGAAAATCGAGATATGGTGGGGATAAACACCAATCAAAAGACACGAGACAATCCAAAAAGCACTTGATCATGATCAAATTTGTAAGCCTACTTGGATATTGAGCATTTACCTATAAGAACAGAATTCTTTGCAATGAATAGTTGTAGTTGCAATTCTGG